TAGCAAAACCTGTAGCTACTTGTACTAAAAAACAAGTAAGTGTGATCCCCCCTAGGCAATAAAATATGTTGACATGAGGGGGAACATATTTACTAGTTATATCATCCGCAATCGCCTGAATCTCTAGACGTTCTTCAAACCAATCATATACTTTATTGAGATAGGGCAAACAAGAGAACCCCCCCTCCTAGAACCATATATGAGACTTTCATCTCGTATGGCTCAAGCAGAAACACGCAAATACTGGGTTACGGATATGGAATCGAAAATTAGAAACTTAGTAGGCACTTAATTCAATCGGGTAGAAAGAAAAAGAAAAATCCGGAATCTGTTCTTTGTGATGATAATGCCAATATCAAGTCGGCTCATCTGGCTTTCTTTCGATTTTGATAATAGGCCTCTTGAATCTTCTTTTACCCTATCCCTTTTTATATTTATTTGTTGTTGTTTTTTTGCGTAACTCAAATAAATGGACTCTTTCCTTATCGTTTCACTATTGATAGAAATTATCTTGTTGAGACCCTATGAATCAATTAAAACTTCAGATTCATACTATAACCACGATGATTTCATTTTAATAAGGTCGCTAATAAAGGATTCTTTGAGTCAGAACCTTTTGATCATCATCTATTCAATGACTGATATAAATGGAATAATAATAATGAAACGAAATCCATAGAAAAGAGTTGTCAACAAATGTTTTTTTTTTAAGGAAGAAAAAGTGGAGATTCCATCTTTCCTTTTTTTTTTTCTTTTTTTAGTCCGGTTACGAGGTTGAAATTGAATATTGAATATAGTAGGTATGAATCATAGTTCAAAGATTTCTTTTCTGGATCTATTTGGCTCTTCCGTGCTCCAGATACTAACATAAATATCCGACGGGATAGAATCATCTCTATCAAGATGACAGACTTATACTCTGTACTAGCAATAGGATCAATTCTAACAAGTCACACACTCATATTCCGGAAATACCGAAACAAAGGAATTTCACGGTCGAACTGCCGGAACGTCCCACAAATCCGAGTTCTAAGATCTTTTTTTATCGAAAAAAGAGGACTTCCTAATTCTTCGAAATCAAATGGAATTCACGGAAATTCCATCCAATAAAACGGAAGAATTATAAATCTCCAAAATAATAGATAGAAATACTGCAAATAGAGCCATAGCGACCCCCATAAAAGGGGTAGTCCCCCATCCGGGAGCTACTTTACCATATTCCGAATTTAATGGTTTCAATAAACTTCCTACATTAGTTCGTCTTGGCCCAGACCTAGAACCACCCTCAACAGTTTGTGTAGCCATAAATCCTATTTTATTCATTGGTTGAGATCTGTTGACTTTGTATACTATTTTCTTGTATTTGGAAATAAATGATCCTCTTGTAGTTGTAGATCCATCGCGATCTTGAACCGTGATCTTGAAACTCTTTAATAATGGAAACAGCAACCCTAGTCGCCATCTTTATATCTGGTTTACTTGTAAGCTTTACTGGATACGCCTTATATACTGCTTTTGGGCAACCCTCTGAACAACTAAGGGATCCCTTCGAGGAACACGGGGACTAGTTGATTGAAGTAACCGAGCCTCCCATATTCTAGTGGGAGGTTGATTACTTCAATTGATATAATGAAAAATCATTTCATTTTTTAGTCGGAACCTTAGGCGGTTCTCGAAAAAAGATAGCGAAAAAAATTATCCCTAAAGTAGAGACTAACAAAAATGTATAAACCAATGCTTCCATAGATTCGATCGCGGTTTACAATTATAGCTTCCACACCTAGTCGTTTGGTATAGGATCATTTACCAGATAAAAAAAAGAGGAAAGAATCAAATAAAAAACGTTGATTCCAAAATCCCCAGGCACCCAAAGGAAAAAATATGGGTAAGACCGATATTGTATCAAACTGCTTGTCTCTTTGTAGTTGGATCACCAACTTTTTGGAATGCTCCAAATTCCACTTGAATGTCCAAATCCGGATCAATACCAGCGAAAACATCCCGGAAGAGGGTTCGAGCACCATGCCAAATGTGTCCAAAAAAGAAAAGCAAAGCAAACGAAGCATGTCCAAAAGTAAACCAACCCCTTGGGCTACTACGAAAAACACCATCCGATTTCAAAGTAGCCCGATCTAATTCAAAAATTTCCCCTAATTGAGCACGTCTAGCATATTTTTTCACAGTAGGGGGATCACTATAACTGACTCCATTGAGTTCACCACCATAGAATTCAACAGTTACACCTACTTGTTCGACACTATACTTGGATTCCGCCCGTCTAAAGGGAACATCCGCTCTCACAATTCCGTCGCCATCTACTAAAACGACTGGAAATGTTTCAAAAAAGGTAGGCATACGGCGTACAAAAAGCTCGTGGCCTTCTTTATCTTTAAAGATAGGGTGTCCTAACCATCCAACAGCGATTCCATCCCCGTTGTCCATTGAGCCCGCTCTGAATAATCCCCCTTTTGCCGGATTATTACCAATGTAATCATAAAAA